GATGAAGTGCCTGATTAAAGGATTATCTTGATAGGGTAAATTAAGTAAATTTATTTTACCTTCATTATATTTAATAGAATTAAACTATTACTAAAAGTATCAAAAACTTTTGTGCGTCATACACTAAAATATAAAGAAAGATAAGCTAATTAAGCTATTGGGTTCATACCCCACTTATAGGAGTTATAATCTCCTTCTCTCTAATGTTTAATAATCCAACAAAATTTCTTTTTTCATTCACACTAATTACAGGGACTCTAATTGCAATTTCTGCTAATTCCTGATTCGGGGCCTGAATTGGGCTAGAAATTAACCTTTTATCGTTTATTCCCTTAATAACTAATTCAAAAAATTTACTATCAACTGAAGCCTCCCTCAAATATTTTTTGACACAAGCTCTAGCTTCAGCTACTTTATTAATAATAGTGGTTCTTTCTGCTCTATTAATTAGTCTACCTGATTCTTTGTTAATCTCTAGCCCATTTTTAATTACTATTATTTCCTCAACTTTAATACTTAAGATGGGTGCCGCCCCTTTTCATTTTTGATTTCCTGGAGTAATAGAAGGTCTAAACTGATTAAATGGTATAATACTTCTAACTTGACAGAAAATTGCTCCTCTTATACTTCTCTCTTATAATTTAACAATAAATACATTTACGGCCTTTATTATTCTGGCCTCCGTTTTAATTGGGTCTTTAGGGGGTTTTAATCAAACTTCTTTACGGAAAATTTTAGCCTACTCCTCCATTAATCATTTAGGATGAATAATTTCCGCTTTACTACTCGGAGAAAACTTATGAATTTTTTACTTCTCCGTTTATTCATTTTTAACTTTAGCTTTAGTTTATATATTTAATAATTTTAAACTATTTCATTTAAACCAAATTTTCTCTTTAAATTATATTTCTCCCATTAATAAATTCGCCCTATTCATCACTCTTCTATCCCTAGGGGGGTTACCCCCCTTTCTCGGATTTCTTCCAAAATGATTAGTTATCCAAAACATAGTTCAAAGAGGTAGACTTATAATTATTACCTTAATAGTTATAATAACTCTTATTACACTATTTTATTATGTTCGTACAAGATTCGGGGCCTTTATATTAACATATTCAGAAACATTATGAAATACTCAAGTGTCGCAAAAAAATATCTCCCCAAGAACTTTAATTTTTTCTATTGGTTCAACATTAGGATTATTCATTTGTTCTGTAATTTTTAATATTTATTAAGGCTTTAAGTTAAATAAACTAATAGCCTTCAAAGCTGTAAATAAAGTAGTAGTCTTTAAGCCTTAGCAAAAAAAAATTGCTCCTCTAGAATTGCAGTCTAGTATCATTAATGACTATAAAGCCTGATAGAAGAGGTTTCCCCTCCTAAATAGATTTACAATCTATTGCCTAATTCTCAGCCATTCTATCCTCTTTACCGCGACAATGATTATTCTCAACAAATCATAAGGATATTGGAACATTATACTTCATTTTTGGAGCCTGATCAGGAATAGTAGGAACTGCCCTAAGTCTTCTTATTCGAGCTGAACTCGGGCAACCTGGATCTTTAATTGGAGATGACCAAATTTATAATGTTATTGTAACAGCTCACGCTTTTGTTATAATTTTTTTTATAGTTATGCCCATTATAATTGGAGGATTCGGTAATTGATTAGTTCCCCTAATATTGGGGGCTCCTGATATGGCGTTCCCTCGAATAAATAATATAAGATTTTGACTTTTACCTCCCTCTCTTACCCTACTATTAACTAGAAGTTTAGTGGAAAATGGGGCGGGGACTGGATGAACTGTATACCCTCCGCTTTCAGCGGGTATTGCTCATGCAGGGGCCTCAGTTGATATAGCAATCTTCTCACTACATCTTGCTGGGGTATCTTCCATTCTAGGTGCTGTAAATTTCATTACTACTGTTATTAATATGCGATCAAGAGGAATAACTCTAGACCGAATACCTCTATTTGTTTGAGCTGTAGCGATTACGGCTCTTTTACTTCTTCTTAGTCTTCCTGTTTTAGCAGGAGCTATCACAATGTTATTAACAGATCGAAACCTCAATACCTCTTTCTTTGACCCTGCGGGTGGGGGAGACCCAATCCTTTACCAACACTTATTTTGGTTTTTCGGGCATCCCGAAGTATATATTTTGATTCTCCCAGGATTTGGTTTAATTTCACATATTATTAGCCAAGAAAGAGGAAAGAAGGAAGCCTTCGGATCTTTAGGTATAATTTACGCCATGTTATCAATTGGGCTTCTTGGATTTGTAGTATGAGCCCATCACATATTTACAGTAGGTATAGATGTTGATACACGAGCTTACTTTACATCAGCCACTATAATCATTGCTGTTCCTACTGGAATTAAAATTTTTAGTTGATTAGCTACTCTTCATGGGGCTCAACTTAATTACAGTCCAGCTCTTTTATGGGCCTTAGGATTTGTATTTTTATTCACAATTGGTGGGTTAACAGGAGTAGTCCTTGCCAATTCTTCTGTTGATATTATTTTACACGACACATACTACGTAGTCGCTCATTTCCACTATGTTTTATCTATAGGGGCAGTCTTTGCCATTATAGCAGGATTTGTTCAATGATATCCCCTCTTTACTGGTTTAACTATAAATCCTCGCTGATTAAAAATCCAATTCGCAATTATATTTTTCGGAGTAAATCTAACCTTCTTTCCCCAACACTTCTTAGGTCTTGCTGGAATGCCTCGACGATATTCAGATTACCCAGATGCCTACACTGCATGAAATGTTGTATCTTCCGTCGGTTCAACTATTTCTTTGATTGGTGTACTATTCCTAATCTTCATTGTCTGAGAAAGCATGGTTTCTAACCGAATTGCTTTATTCCCCCTTCAAATAACTACATCAATTGAATGATATCAAAATCTTCCTCCTGCAGAACACAGTTATTCTGAATTACCTATATTATCAGGATTTTAATGTGGCAGATAAGTGCAATGGATTTAAGCTCCATATATAAAGGTTTATCCTTTCATTAAAAAAAATGGCAACATGAGCTAATTTAAGTCTTCAAGATAGAGGCTCCCCTCTTATAGAACAATTAACCTTCTTCCATGATCATGCACTTTTAATTTTAATTATAATTACAGCTCTGGTAAGTTATTTAATAGCAACCTTATTTTTTAATTCTAATATTAATCGATATTTACTTGATGGCCAAACCATTGAAGTAATTTGAACTATTCTCCCAGCTGTAACACTCATTTTTATTGCCCTCCCCTCTCTTCGTCTCCTTTACCTTTTAGATGAAGTAAGAAATCCAGCTATTACCCTGAAAACTATTGGTCATCAATGATATTGAAGTTATGAATATTCTGATTTTATTCAAGTAGAATTTGACTCATACATAATCCCCTACAATGAAATAAATATTGATGGTTTTCGATTATTAGATGTGGATAACCGAGCTGTCCTCCCAATAAATACTCAAATTCGTATTCTAGTTACTGCTGCCGATGTTCTTCATTCATGAACTGTCCCTGCTTTAGGGGTAAAGGTTGATGCAACCCCCGGTCGACTTAATCAAACAAGTTTCCTAATAAACCGACCAGGCCTCTTTTTTGGTCAATGTTCAGAAATTTGTGGAGCCAATCACAGATTTATACCCATTGTTATTGAGAGAGTTCCAACGAATAATTTTATTTCTTGAGTAACTTCCCTAAGTGACGCTTCATCAGATGACTGAAAGCAAGTATTGGTCTCTTAAACCACTTTATAGTAAATTAGCATTTACTTCTGATGAAGAAATTAGTTAAATTAACATTAGTATGTCATGCTAAAATTATTAGTCATAATCTAATATTTCTTAATCCCACAAATAGCCCCAATTAGATGACTCTTTTTATTTATTGCCTTCTCTGGAATTTTATTAGTTTTTAATGCTATAAACTACTTTTCTTTTCTACCTAAAACCCCCGAAATTTCTGAAAAAAAAATTTCCCATACTCCCCTTAATTGAAAATGATAACTAATTTATTTTCTGTTTTTGACCCCTCAACTAGTATTTTAAATTTATCTTTAAATTGAATCAGAACAATTCTAGGCTTAACTCTTATTCCTTGCATATTTTGATTTATACCTAGACGGTACCATTTAATTTGAAACAAAATCCTCTTGACTTTACATAATGAATTTAAGACTCTTCTAGGACCTACTGGCCACGTTGGTAGAACCTTCATATTTATTTCCCTATTTTCCGTTATTTTATTTAATAATTTCTTAGGCCTTTTTCCTTACGTCTTTACAAGTTCTAGCCACTTAGTAATAACCCTTGCTCTTGCACTACCGCTATGGCTAAGTTTTATGGTTTATGGATGAATTAATCACACCCAACACATATTTGCCCATCTTGTCCCCCAAGGAACCCCTGCTGTTCTTATACCTTTTATGGTTTGCATTGAAACTATTAGTAATGTAATTCGACCCGGAACTCTAGCAGTTCGATTAGCTGCTAACATAATTGCTGGACATTTACTTTTAACTCTTCTAGGAAATACTGGCCCCAGATTGACCTATTCAATTTTATCTCTCTTAATTGTAGCACAAATTGCTTTATTAGTTTTAGAATCCGCCGTTGCCATCATTCAATCTTATGTTTTTGCTGTACTAAGAACCCTTTACTCTAGTGAAGTAAACTAATGTCAACACATGCTAATCACCCCTATCACCTGGTTGATCAAAGTCCTTGGCCTTTAACAGGAGCTATCGGAGCTCTTGTCTCTGTTTCAGGACTACTCCAATGATTCCACCAATACAATATAACTCTTTTAAACCTCGGGTTTCTTATTACTACATTAACTATAATTTTATGGTGACGAGACGTAACTCGTGAAGGGACCTTTCAAGGTCTTCATACTTACCCTGTTACCTTAGGCCTACGATGAGGAATAATTTTATTTATTGTTTCAGAAGTCTTTTTTTTCATCTCATTCTTTTGAGCTTTTTTTCATAGAAGACTTTCTCCCACCGGAGAACTTGGAGCTATTTGACCCCCTGCAGGAATTGTACCATTTAATCCCCTCCAAATTCCTCTTTTAAATACAGCTATTCTTCTGGCTTCAGGTGTAACTGTTACATGAGCTCATCACGGCTTAATAGAAGGAAATCACTCACAAACCCTTCAAGGGCTATTTTTCACAGTTTTATTGGGAATCTATTTTTCTATCCTCCAAGCTTACGAATATATTGAAGCCCCTTTTGCTATTTCCGACTCAGTTTATGGATCTACCTTTTATGTAGCTACAGGATTCCACGGATTACACGTAATTATTGGAACAACCTTTCTTTTAATTTCCCTAATTCGCCATGCGTCATTCCATTTTTCCCAAAATCATCATTTTGGATTTGAGGCAGCTGCATGATATTGACACTTTGTTGATGTAGTTTGATTATTTTTATATATTTCAATTTACTGATGAGGTAGATAAACTTATTTAGTATAAAGTATACTTGACTTCCAATCAAGAGGTCTGAATATATTTCAGAATAAGTAATTATTAGTATTTTTGTTATTGCATCAATTATTTTAATTATTGCTAGAGTAGTAATAATCCTAGCTTCCCTTCTTTCAAAAAAATCTATTATTGACCGAGAAAAAAGATCCCCTTTTGAATGCGGATTTGACCCTAAGAGTTCATCTCGTCTACCTTTTTCTTTGCGATTTTTTTTAATTGCTGTAATTTTTTTAATTTTTGATGTAGAAATTGCTTTACTTTTACCTATAATTCTTATTTTACCTCAATCAAATATTAGAAATTGATTAATTGTAAGAACCTTTTTTATTATAATCTTAATTGTAGGGCTCTACCATGAATGAAACCAGGGAGCCTTAGAATGAGCAAACTAGGACTGTAGTTAAGTATAACATTTGGTTTGCATCCAAAAAGTATTGTCAATCAATCTGTCTTAGAATAAGAAGCGATCAATTGCATTCAGTTTCGACCTGACCCTAGATAATAATTATCCTTATTCTATTAATTGAAACCAAAAAGAGGTATATCACTGTTAATGATAGCATTGAATTATAAATTCCAATTAAGGAAATGCGTGGTACAAGAAGAAGCTGCTAACTTCTATCTCTAGCGGTTAAACTCCGTTTTCATTTCTATTTATATAGTTTATAAAAACATTACATTTTCACTGTAAAAATAAAGTATTAACTTTTGTAAATATCTATTCAAAGACCCTAAAGTCTCCTTAACATCTTCAGTGTCACGCTCTTTATAAGCTATTTGAATTTAAAGTATCACTAAACTTAATAAAATTACAATTCAGAGAGTAAATCTTAATAAATAAGTTTTTAAGTCATTATTTTGTCATCATTGTCTAAGCTTAGAACCACCTAAAAAGAATTGGTATAACCCTTGAGCCCCTAAATATTCTCTTCATCCGAAATCAACTGATTTAGAAACAACACCCCCAAGTTGAAGCGGTTGATATCTTACCCCATAAGTAGAAATAAATGGTATAAATCATATTGACCCTATAAATCTTCTAGTTAAATGAAAACGTAACGTAAAAAGTCTATAATTTAAAGAAAACTTTGCTAATTCGTAACCAAGCCACCCCCCAATTAATCTTACTCTTAAAGCTAAAGTTTTTAAATAAAATGGTAAACAAATCATAGAGGGAGTTGGAAATAACACTCAACTTAAAAGTCTTCCTCCTAAGACAGCTATAAAACTTAATCTTATTATTCCCCGCAATATTACTCACCCTTCATCATTTAAAGGATGCAATGCTCTTGTATTAAAATCTCCTCTTATAGAATAGTATACAAGGCGTAAAGTATAACAAACTGTTAGCCCCGTCGAAAAAAAATATAAAATGAATCTAAAAAAATTTATATAACTTAAAGAAACGATTTCTAAGATTAAGTCCTTAGAATAAAATCCTGCCAAAAATGGCGTTCCACATAAAGCTAAATTTGATAAATTAAAACATGACGATGTTAAGGGTATTTGAACTACTAAATTTCCTATATAACGAATATCTTGACTATCCTTTATATTATGAATAATTGCCCCTGCACATATAAATAATAAAGCCTTAAATAAAGCATGAGTTAACAAGTGAAAAAAAGCCAGCTTAGGAAACCCTATTGCTAAAATTCTTATTATTAACCCTAATTGTCTTAAAGTAGATAAAGCAATAATCTTTTTTAAATCAAATTCGAAGTTAGCCCCTAACCCAGCTATAAATATAGTTAGGCCTCCTATTAATAATAAAAATTTACCCAAAACATTTTCCACTAATAAGACATTAAATCGAATTAAAAGATATACACCAGCAGTTACTAAAGTAGATGAATGAACAAGAGCCGAAACCGGAGTTGGGGCAGCTATAGCGGCCGGAAGTCATGAAGAAAAAGGAATTTGAGCACTTTTAGTTATAGCAGCTAACATTACTAAAGAACCAATAATGAATATTTCGACTCTTTCCTTCCCACAGTCTAAATAATAGATATAATTTCAACTTCCAAAATTTAATATTCAAGCAATTGCCAACAATAAGGCCACATCCCCAATTCGATTAGATAAAGCTGTCAATATTCCTGCATTATATGATTTTACATTCTGGTAATAAATTACTAATAAATAAGAAACTAAACCTAATCCGTCTCAACCTAACAAAATTCTAATTAAATTTGGGCTAATAATTAAAAATATTATTGATAAAACAAATATTAAAACCAAAATAATAAATCGATTAATATTTAAATCACCTGCTATATATTCATCTCTGTAAAAAATAACTAAAGAAGAAATAAATAGAACAAAACCCATAAAAATTAAAGATATTCAATCAAATAAAAAAGTCATTACAATTGAAGAAGAATTTAGACTAACGACCTCCCATTCAATGAAATAAACTAAATCATTTATAATAAACGTAAAACCAGTTAAAACTAAACTTAAAGACAAAATAAATAAAAAGATAAATCTAATCAAACAAACTGATAAAGAAGATCATAAAATGACCTAAGATGGTATTCCATATCCCTGACACCACAAATCAGAATTTTTTTTAAACTACTTAAGTTAATTCACTATATTCATAAAACTAAAGGCTCTCTTCTCAAAATCAATAAATTTAAAGGAATTCAATGAAGAAATAAAAGAAGATATTCACGTGTGTACCCTATTGCACAAGCATAAATACCTGAATAAATTTTACCGTGCTGACTATAAGAATATAAATAAAGAGTATAAGCCGCTCTAAAAAATGAAAGAAAAGCTAATATTAATATAGTCACTCATCTTCACCCCACCAAACTATTTAATAAACTAATTTCTCTTAGTAAATTTAAAGAAGGAGGAGCTGCTATATTACAAGAACTTAATAAAAATCACCACAAAGCTATTCTGGGTATAAAATTTATTATACCCTTATTAATAAATAATCTTCGGCTTCCTAGCCGCTCATAACAGATATTTGCTAAACAAAACAACCCTGATGAACATAAACCATGAGCAATTATTAAAGTGAAAGATCCACAAAACCCTCAATAAGTTATTGTCATTAAACCCCCTAAAACAATCCCCATGTGAGCCACAGATGAATAAGCAATTAAAGCCTTCAAATCAGTTTGTCGTAAACAAATTAAACTAACTAAAACTCCCCCGACCAGTCTAATACCAATTCAAACAAAATTATAAGCTAGACCAGAAAGAACTAGAACCTTAAAAACCCGTAAAAGCCCGTAACCTCCTAACTTCAAAAGAACCCCTGCTAAAATTATTGACCCAGATACTGGAGCTTCTACATGAGCCTTAGGGAGTCATAGATGAACCAAAAATATAGGTATTTTAACTAAAAAAGCCAAAATTATACACAAATAAAATAATAGCTGACTTCAATTCTCAGCTTGTAAAAGCGGAAAAAATAAAGTCCCCGAATGCCCATACAAATAAAAAATCCCTACCAGCAAGGGTAAAGAAGCCAAAAGAGTATAAAATAATAAATAAACTCCTGCTTGAAGACGTTCAGGTTGGTACCCCCACCCCAAGATTAAAAATAAAGTAGGAATCAGTCTACTCTCAAAAAATAAATAATATATAAATAAATTCGTTGTTCTAAATGTACAATATAGTAAGATTAATAAAACTATAACTATAAATAAAAAAAAATTAGAAAAAGCTCTAAAACGAAGTACTGACTCTCTAGCGGTAATTATTAATACACAAATTCAAAAACTTAGAATAATTAAGCCGAAAGAAAGAACGTCACACCCTAAAAAATAAGACAAATTCCCAAAGAAGTTTCTTATAACTGTTGTAAATATAAATATAAAAGCAATCAAAAACAAAATACACTGAACCATTCATCACATTCTTTGAATAAAACAGAGGGGGGTCAAAAAAACTAAAGCCAATAAAATCTTTAACATTGTAAAACTCTAAAAGATTGAAAATAATCTCTACCATGTGTACGAATTATTGAAACCAAAATCGATAGCCCTAAAGCCCCCTCACATACTGAAAACGTTAAAAATACCATTCTAAAAAACAATTCGTAATTAAGAGAATTTAAATAAATAAATAAAAATAAAAATAATCTTAAAACAATGAATTCCAATCTCAATAAAGTTAAAAGTAAATGCTTTCGTTTAGAAGAAAACACTCAAATCCCACAAATAAATATAAAAACAGGAAATAATCAATAAAACGATGTTAACATTAGTTTTAATAGTTTAAATAAAACATTGGTCTTGTAAACCGAAAATAAGATCTATTCTTTTAAAACTTCAGAGAAAAGAGAAGCCTCCTATCATTAGTCCCCAAAACTAATATTTTTATTAAACTACTCTCTGAAATTCTTCAAACCATTATTATAGGCTTCAGCCTTTTCCTAAGATTAATTTTTACACAAATAAATCATCCCCTAGCAATAGGTATAATATTACTTTTACAAACCCTAGTTATTTGCCTAATAACTGGATTAATAGCTAAAAGATTCTGATTTTCTTACATTCTTTTCCTGGTATTTTTAGGAGGGCTTCTTGTCTTATTCATTTATGTTACTAGTTTAGCTTCAAATGAGATATTTTCCTTGTCAACTAAAATAATTATTTACCTGAGAGGTCCTGTTTTAATCCTTATTATAATTTCTTTAACAACTGATCTCTTACCTATTCTAAATAATTATATAAATAGAGACTTAGTTTCAATTCTCTCAAGACTTAATTACCAAGAAGAAGCAGCTCTAACCCTTTATAAATTATATAATGAACCTACAAGTTTTATCACCCTAATATTAGTGGTATATCTATTTTTAACGTTAATCGCAGTAGTAAAAATCACTGATATTTTCAGAGGACCTCTACGAGAAAAAAACTAATGAATAAACCCTTACGAAATAGTCACCCCCTCTTTAAAATTGCTAATAGAGCACTTGTAGACCTACCTACGCCCTCAAATATTTCTACCTGATGAAATTTCGGATCTTTACTAGGATTATGCTTAGTTATTCAAATCGCAACCGGCTTATTTTTAGCTATACATTATACAGCCCACATTGATTTAGCCTTCTCTAGCGTTGCCCATATTTGCCGAGACGTTAATTATGGGTGATTATTACGAACTTTACATGCTAATGGGGCCTCATTTTTCTTCATTTGTATTTATCTTCATATTGGACGAGGTATATACTACGGGTCCTACATATTTATACACACCTGAATGGTTGGGGTAGTAATTTTATTTTTAGTTATAGGAGCTGCCTTTATAGGCTACGTTCTACCTTGAGGTCAAATATCATTTTGAGGGGCCACAGTTATTACTAATCTTCTCTCAGCTATTCCCTACTTAGGAATGGATTTAGTTCAATGAGTATGAGGAGGATTCGCTGTTGATAACGCAACTTTAACCCGATTCTTCACATTTCATTTCCTCTTACCCTTTATAGTAGCTGCTGCAACTATAATCCACTTACTATTTCTTCACCAAACTGGGTCAAATAACCCTTTAGGGTTAAATAGTGATATTGATAAAATTCCTTTCCACCCTTATTTTTCATTTAAGGATATTGTTGGATTCTTAACTCTATTAATAATTTTAACAGTTTTAACTCTTCTAGAACCTTATATGTTAGGAGACCCCGATAATTTTACCCCTGCTAACCCTCTTGTTACTCCAGTTCATATTCAACCCGAATGATACTTCTTATTTGCATATGCCATTTTACGATCAATCCCTAATAAGTTAGGTGGAGTAATCGCCCTTGTTCTATCAATTGCAATCTTATTCATCTTACCCTTCACGAATAAGAGAAATTTCCGAGGAAATCAATTCTACCCTATTAATCAATCAATATTTTGATCACTATTAGTTATCGTTATTTTATTAACCTGAATTGGAGCCCGTCCAGTTGAAGATCCTTACATTATTGTTGGGCAAATCCTCACAGTTTTATATTTCATATATTATATTCTTAACCCTTTAGTTTATAAGCTTTGAGATAAAATTCTTAATTAGTTAATTAGCTTTATGAAAGCATATGTTTTGAAAGCATAAGACAGAAGTTTAATTCTTCTATTAACTTTACTAAAAAAAATGCACTATATTATAATAGTCTTAAAGAAAATTCTTACCCCAATAAATAAAAACAAATAATTTAAAGATAAAGGTAAAAATCTCTTTCAAGCTAAATATATTAACTTATCATAACGAAATCGGGGTAATGTCCCCCGCACTCAAATAAATATAAAAGAAATAAAGGTTAATTTCAAAAAAAATATTAAAGAAAAGAGATCACACCCCAAAAAAATTACACAAAAAAGTATACTTATAAATAAAATTCTGGCATACTCCGCCAAAAAAATTAAAGCAAATCCCCCTCTTCTATATTCTACGTTAAATCCCGATACTAATTCTGATTCTCCTTCGGCAAAATCAAAAGGTGTCCGATTAGTTTCTGCTAAACAAGATGCAAATCATCTTAAAGCTAAAGGAAAAGTTAAAAATAAAAACCAAACTCCCCCTTGAAAAACCATAAAATCTAATAAACAATAACTACCAATTAAAAAAACAAATGAAAGTAAAATTAAGGCTATACTTACTTCATAAGAAATAGTCTGGGCTACAGCTCGTAACCCCCCTAAAAGTGCGTAATTTGAATTTGAAGACCACCCCGCAATTATTACTGTATACACCCCAAGACTTGTACAACATAGAAAAAATAACAATCCTAAACTAAATCTATATATGCCGATAAAATAAGGAATAATTATTCAAACCAATAACGATAAAAAAAGGCTAAAAATTGGAGAAAAATAATAAGGTAAATAATTAGATACAACAGGGTAAGTCTGTTCCTTAGTAAATAATTTAATAGCATCACAAAAAGGCTGAGGAATACCGGCAAAACCTACCTTATTGGGCCCCTTTCGAATTTGAATGTATCCTAAAACTTTACGCTCCAATAAAGTTAAAAAAGCAACTCCAACTAAAACACAAATAATTAAAATTAATCTACCAACTAAAGGCATTATTAAATCATAAATAAACAAGTCCTACCTGTAAAATTCATTTACATCTATGAAATCTAAATTCATTGCACTTATCTGCCAAAGTAGAATTATTATTTAATATTAATCTAATATATAGAATATTATTCTCAATGCTTGGTCCTTTCGTACTAAAACATCATAATTTATTAAGGATAGAAACCGACCTGGCTTACACCGGTCTGAACTCAGATCATGTAAGGATTTAAAGGTCGAACAGACCTAAACTTTGAACATCTACACCCAAAATTACCCTTAATCCAACATCGAGGTCGCAACCCTTTTTGTCGATAAGAACTCTCGAAAAAGATTACGCTGTTATCCCCAAGGTAACTTAGACTTTTAATCATTAAAAATGGATCAATAATTCATAAATCAATGTTTCATTAATAAAAAGAGTTTATTATATCTTCCTGTCACCCCAACAAAATAATTAATTTAATATAATAAAAAAACCACTAAACAAATTATAAAAAACTTATTATAAAGCTCTATGGGGTCTTCTCGTCCTCTAAAAATATTTAAGCCTTTTCACTTAAAAGTTAAATTCTAAACTCATTTATACAGAGACAGTCAATACCTCGTCCAACCATTCATTCTAGCCTCCAATTAAAAGACTAATGATTATGCTACCTTTGCACGGTCAAAATACCGCGGCCCTTTAAGTTAATCTCAGTGGGCAGGTCAGACTTCAAATTATAAATCAAGAAGACATGTTTTTGTTAAACAGGCGAGCATTAATTTGCCGAATTCCTTTATATAACCTTTCGAATTATTTATAATTAAACAATTTTTTATACTAATTTTATCAGTACTACTAATTTTTTAAAATTAAAAATAAAATCTTAATAAAAAATTTAAATACAAGAAAATTATTTTCACACAAAGCTAAATTATAACATCCTTAAACTGATGGCGAATTCTAAACCTACAAAACTTCGTAATTACAATTCATTTTAAAATATATTTCTAAGCTTATCCCCAGAAATATTAATATAAAAATAAGTAAAAAACTTTAAATTTAATTACTCCAATTATATCTGAATTTAATTCATTTCTTAAGAAACCAGATATCTTAAAGAACGGATAACGTTTCATTACTAATTAGTTATTTATAATAATTATTCCACAGTAACTATCATACCTAATTAGCTCTCTTCAAATCGGGAAACATAAATTCTTTACATAATTTTGATAAACCCTGATACACAAGGTACAATAAATTAAATCTACTTTATTAAAATTAATTTTTCAAAATATTTCATAAATCTTTCACAATACAATTAATCTACCACTCAAAAAATTTTTTCTATATCCTATACAAAAACTAATATAAAAAAAAATGATTTTATTAAAAAATCTTTTAACCAAATTCTATAAGTAATATTTAAATTTTCAAAACAAACTGAATCGCACAGTGACTTCTCAGTGTAAATGAAATGCTTAACTAATCAAGCTCTGCTTTGAACTTTCCAGGTACACCTTCCGGTACACCTACTATGTTACGACTTATCTCGCCTTAAATAACGAGAGCGACGGGCGATGTGTGCATGTTTTAGAGCCAAAATCAAATTTTTTTTATTTAAATCATTACAATTAAATCCACCTTCAAATGAACTTTTCCATTCATCTTCCGTAATAAATACATTTATTGTAACCCATCTCCACTTAATCATAAACTGCACCTTGACCTGACATCAATTTTAATTAAAAATTAAGAAAATTATAACCCTTCAAGGACATTCTGACGACGGCGGTATACAAGCTGATAACAAAATTAAGTAAGGTAAAACGTGGACTATCGATTACGGGACAGGTTCCTCTAAAAGGACTAAAACACCGCCAAATTCTTTGAGTTTCAAGAACATATCTAATACTACTCAAGCTTTAACAATTTACATTTAAAATAATAGGGTATCTAATCCTAGTTTAATCTTTAAATTTCATAGCTTCTAATAAATTATAAAGGAATAATTTAAAATTAAAATTTCACCTAACAAAATCAATTTTCTGCCCTTTTATTATACTCTTATAACTATCAACTAAAAATATTCACTTGTACCCTCCGTGTAACCGCGGCTGCTGGCACGATTTTTGCCGGTACTATAAATTATTACTAATTCCAACTTTCCTTGATTAATAAAATTAAATACTGCGAATAAAAATATATTATTAAATCCTTAAGACTAAAATAATCAATCCACGCGAAAACTTACATGTAAAGCAAAATTAAAATAAATCAATAAGCAAGAATAAAACTTTAAAATAAAAACTTATCCCGCAGAACATTAACAATTTAAACAAATTAAATATAAAAAGATAAAATTAAAAAGTATTTTCACTTAATTATAGGGATGGGCTGACCCGCTAAAGGCTGCGGGGGACCCGCAAAGTGAACCCCCAAGGGTGCCCCGGAACCCGCAAAGCAATCCCATCCCCCCTCCTGGGATGGGCTGACCCGCTAAAGGCTGCGGGGGACCCGCAAAGTGAACCCCCAAGGGTGCCCGGAAATGTCATTTAATATTTTTTTTTTAAGAACAGTTCATATGTAGGATAAATTAACAATTAAACATTAAATAATTAATTTAAGTACATAATATGATACCCTCATTTTTTTTTAAACTTAAAAATGAGGGTATCCGTTAGTTAAATATTATCTAAAAAAGTTATTTACAAAAGAGATATTTACTTTTAAATCAATAGCTTTAACCGTCATACTTCCCATAAATTACACTTATATAATTAATTATATATATATATGTATTATTATTTATTATTAAATACTTAATTATAATAAAAAAGAATTAATTAATTCGTTTAGTTTATATAAATAAATTAATTAATATGATTTTAATATTAACTATTTATCTATTTTAAAATATATATTATTATTTGTTAAAATCTTCTCTCTCTTTTACTATAAACATAATTGGTATATATGGATAATATATAAAAATAAGATCTTATTAATAAGCAATAATTTGTAAAAATTGAGATCCTCAGGACCCCCTTAAAAGGACTTAAACTTTTAGTGAACCAATTTAAGGAAAATTCCAACTTCCAAAAATCAAAAAAAACGACCAAATTTGCCCAAAATGTCTTAAATTTTGAGAAAATTTTATTTCTTATTTCGTTCGATTCAAAAACTTACACTATAAATTTATAAATAAACCAATCCCCACAAAATGATAATTTTATAATAAAAATCCCTCTATTTCCCTAAAGAGGCCCATATCTTTAAAATTATCATGCCCGCCAATTACCCCTCCCCAACATAATTAAAAAATTCAATCAATAATTAAAAAAGAAATTTGGGATTTTTTAAATTTAAAAAAAAAATCCCAAATTTCCTCTGTTGTTTTTTTTGCCCTTCTTCCAATACAATTCTTATTGATTGTTCTACATGACTCCATTCATCTTTACCATATATATACTTATTTATTTACACTAAATCAATTATAAAAGCAATTAATTTAATGAATAATGCTTCAATTTATTTTTATAAATATTAAT